TAATACGTAATCGATCGAACACTACTTGCACTACTTGAAAAGGATTCTTCTGTTCAGAAACGAAATGTTCCAAATGTTCCTGGAAATTCTTGCTCCCATTGGACCATTTGTATCTATATGCATCAGGATCCCGATTCATGGATCTCTCAGTTCGAGAAATAAGAGGATCAAACCATTTCCTCTTTTTCAAATTCGATAAATGTTGGTTGATCGTATATTTCATTATAGTTATATGATTCAGAGTATCATTTCCTATTTGATCCCTTTGAATTCCATATTCGAAGTTGCGATCGGATCTATTCATTAAAAAGAATCGATTCGATACATTTCTTATGTACCCATAGGTGCTATATTGGATTTGAATCAGATTTCGGATCAATCTATATTGATTGACTGCCTCCATGATGTTGTTGCTAGCAAATACCGCTGTTTTTAGTTTGGGATCTTCCAAATCATTCCCGCAGTAGATCCGGACCGATTTTTTTATGATCCTTCGAGAAAAAGATTCATTCTCCTCATAAAAAAGAGGAGGTAGAACCAATAAAGATTTCTTTTTCGATTCATCTCTGGAGTTGAATACCTCATTCAAGAATTTTTTTTGATCCAACCCGTAGGAATCAATAGAAAAGGAAAATCCCCTATGATACACCAGATCCGGCTCGGTTATTGATAGAGTGAATAGATCCGCCATTTCTGGGAATCTCTCTTCTGATTCAAAAAAATCGTGGCGTAACGCGTATCCCCCTTTGTTCCGGTCATGGAATAGATGAAAGAAATCAAAAAATGGATTTTTGTTCAAGAATGAAATCTTATTGGAACTGTCCGGTTCATCCTTCGGAACCATATCACATCCCGGATCTGGGTCCGAAGGATGAATTGAGACGGTATTTTGTAAATACGTAATTATCTTGAATATATCAACCATTTCTTTATTTTCCGCTCGCCTGGAAGGGACAAAAGAAACATCTTGTTTTTTCTTCAACAATTTCTGATCTCTAGTGGACCTCTCAGTAGGATTCGAACCCAGATGAAGTTCTGACCATCTGTCAGAGAAAAAAGAACGAATTGATCTTGTAGGATTCCCAAGAAATTCTTCGATTTCTTCCGGAAGCAGATGATTATTCATCCGCTTCTCAGGTTCCGTGAATAGCCAGGACATGGAGGAAGATCCAAAAAGGCATTTCGGGAATCGATCTGATTCTATCTCTGTTCGTTCCGTTTGAAGAAAGGAAGGATCCCAAAGAATCGATCTCTCTTTTAGTTGCTGAATCTCTGTTTGATCGATCAATGTGTGATATTCTGAATTCTCATTTCTAACGGAATCGAAATGATCTCTGGATTGATAAGAAGAAGATCCTTTCCATTGGCTAGAATCCGTTACTTGAACGAAAATAGATCTTGTGGAATCATATTGAATATTTGACAATACATTCCGTACCTTGCTAAAAAACCGATCCTTGTTTACCAACCACACATTGTCTAACCAAATCCAATTCTCTCTCGAGACGTTCCTCAAAAAATCCGATTCGTGCTGATTCTTCCCCCAACTAACGAAGAGATCTTGGCGGAATTGCCACATATGAAATTGAGCACAATTTTGCAAAGAAATACCCCACTTGTTTCTCGAGAAGAGATGGGAAACATGCTCGATATCATTGGATTGCATAGTTGCCCCAGCTCCTTGTTGTTTGAAGAAACTCTCCCCCTGAATTGGTCTTTTTTCACGAAAAGCAGACATGAGATAACAAATCAAGTCTTTCCCTAAGATTTCGAATAGCTGTCCCGAATTCAAGTTGATTATGTTTCGTTTCTTCCTCGGAGAAAGACGATCAAACAATTCCCAATCAGGGTCCTTGCGGATCGGATCATCCGTATAGGATAAAAAAAGAAACTCCAGATATTTGCTATCTTTCTCTTTGAATGAAATCTCAATTCCAGCTACGGTTTCATTAGATATCTGACAACTAGAATCCCTCTTTTTTCCGATCCGGTTCCTCCACCACCGCGAACCCCGGTTAGATTCAGGCATGATACACTTTTTCTTTATTGGGAGAACCCAAGTACTCTCTTGCGGATCCATGAAACAACTCTCAGAAATCTTTTTCCCTTTTGGAAGATACAGGAGCGAAACAATCAACCTATTTCTATTGGAAGACCAAAAAGATTCTTCCAATGTCTCATTTCTGGGTCCAATGGAATTCATAGGTATAGGAAGAAGCCCCATCAAATAGAGATTTTTTCTTTCGACCATCTTTCGATTGTTAATACGAGATATAAGGACCACTACTACAAGCAGTACTACACCTTTGATCGTGAAATATCGATTGCTTGTTGCACCCTGTGAATCACGTGAATCACGTGAAAGTAGGATACTCCAAATTCGGGGGTCAAAGAGTTTCAGAAAACGTTCTTGGTGGAAAAAAATGTGAGTGAAAGATCCCACTGAATCGAATTTGATCCATGAATCTAAGAAATAGTGAGAATTCTTGATCTCTCTCAA